TGGATAAGAAAAATAGTGGATCCGCAGGGTCCCAAATAAATTGGCTTATTTGAAAAAATCCCTGTTCTTTGGAAGATCTCGTTCGTGTCTGGTATTGCATGGTTGCACTCTGCAAGAACTCCGAATCATTCTCTTGAAACTCATGCTCTTCATCATAAACGACCCGCTTGTCCCGCCCGACCCAATAAGGAAATCCCAATTCATTGGACCTTTCGAAAAAATCAAATAGAAAGTTCCGGGGATTCCATATTCTAGGAGCCCAAACTATGGGATTAAATAAATCCTCCTCTATCTGTTGCTGATCCAGGATTCCCCCCCCTTTTTCTAATTCGGATTCGTATTTTTCATAGAGAAATAGATGATCAAGAATATAACAAGATCCATTTTGCATCCTATCTAAGGGATTCATTACTTCGGACCGAAGAAACAATATCACTCGATCATTATCAAACTGACTGCCACTTTTTTCTGTCCGTAAGGATCCCACCAGAGCACCTTCTACTTTTAATAGACCATGAACTAGATGAGAATCATTTTCAACGAGTTTATAAGAAGTGATCCCATTTTTTTCATCGGGTTCAGATAGAGACCAAAGATCTTGAGCGACTGATCCGGCAGAACAACTCAAAAGATAAAGAAGTATCGTTAATTTCGTCATGCTCGTTCCAAATTCGAAGTACCATTTGTACAAAGAAGAACCCCCTTCGTTACATGATTTCTTTTTCATATAGATAGATATAGGATCTATAGGGAAATGACTTAGAAGTACATTTTGTGCAACAGACCTTCCTATCTGATAGAAAAGGATCCCATGATCCTGAACCGATCTTACCTGGGATCGCAAATCCCAAGTTTGTCTATGAAGAGCGGATCTAATTGTATTGGTGTCTATAATGAATTTCTTCTGTGTAATACTAATCGCTAGGGCCTCATTAGTACGTGCTACAAGATCTCGTACATTGGAACTCACGGTTATGGACTCGAAGCCTTTAGTATGGAACATTTTCTTTTCCAAGTGAAATCCTCTAGTATATGAAAGCGTGAAAAAATGCTTTCGTTGTTGTAGAATAAGAAGCCTTCGGATCTTAATATAAGTATTTAATTTATTCGGAGCTATTAAAGCGGGATCCAATTTTTGAAGCATATGAGTCGAAGCAATAAGAAGAATATTTCGAGTAGATCCTCTTTCCCAATCCCTGGAGAGATAATTCACTAATAGGCCGCGAGATAAATAATTCGACTCATTCACATCCAGATCATGAATGTTTGGAATCCATATTATGCAGGGAGACATTGCTTTTGCTAATTCAAATTGAAGGGTGATAGAAAATGAGTCGATTTCCGGCATCATATCCATAGTTAGCAGTTCCAACTCCGTATCAAGGTCACGATCGACATCATCACTAGCATCAATATCAATATCGTCACTAGCATCAATATCAATATCGTTACTAGTATCAAAAAGAAAACCTTTAAGCTTATTATCCAGGAACTTGCTCAAAAATACCGTAATAATAGGAACATAGGTGTTTGTCGCTAGGTATTTGACTAAATAAGATCGTCCCGTTCCTATGGAACCTATCACTAAAATACCCCTAGAGAGGGATAAGGCTAAACGGAGCGAAAAGGGTTTTCTATGAGACGGTAAATGAAAAGCATTAGCCCCCCACGAGGTTTGTGAATAAGTTATTGTCTGATAATGAGCAAGAAATATAGGTCTTTCTACAAAACAAAATGTATTGAACTCATAATTCATTAGATACTTTTTATGAAGGACAACTAAGTATCGTAAGTAAATTGCTCCCGGTTGTTCAATCATTTGATAACCAGCGTCATTCTTTAATAAATAATCACTATGAGTCAGACTCAATAGAATTTGATCAATTCTTTTTTCTGTCGTTAAAGTGGACAACTGACCCAAGAATTCTCTTTCTTCTTCGTCAATCGAATCATTGCTCGTGACCCAAGATTCTATCTTATCCTCAATCCAATCACCGTTCACCTGTTTTCTTTTTCTTATCAATGAATAGATCTCTTTACTTGTATGACTTAGATGTCTCGTATTTCTCGAAAAAGTGATTCGATTGATGGGCTTTTGTATTATACCTATAGTATTTAGCCGGTTAATATTCAAATCTTTTTGATTAGAACTTTTTGATTTGACTCCATAAATAGGATCGCCACCCAATGGCATGTTGCCGACAGAAGGAGAACCCCTTAATTCTTCTAATAAATCTCCTAATTGTTCCAGAGCAACCAGAAAGAATTTCTTTAACCAAAAGGAATTTGATTCTGATATAGGATACTTATACTTAAGTTTTCGAAACTCAATCCTGTATGATGGAGTCATTAAAGATTTAACCTTTTTAAACTGTGTCTGTAACTCACTCGAGGTTCGGAAAACAAAGAGAAGGTGTGTACGAACGAGATATCCAGCAAGAAGAATAAAAAAAAAGATTGAATAGAAGACCTCCCGAACATTTGGCAATCCCGGATGTGTCCATATCCAGATCAATGGTGATTCATTATTTCGATGAATAATTTCTTCGGATAGAAGAAGATTATGTAAACACTTGTTCGAAATCTCACTTATGAGATTCCATTGTGGAAGACCCACTTTTTTAGGAAGAATTTGCCATGATATACCTGATCCGTGCATAATATCATGAAAAATGGATACCCATTTTTGACTGCTACTTAGCATCGGCAATAGATCTGAAAAAGTATCGAAAAATATTAATTTTAGATATTTGGACCCTGTCGAAGTAAGGAACCATGGTATATATGTTTGGAATAGATTCCATTTTGAGAGAGTTGAAACAGTACTATCTCGTTGAAAAGTTCTATCCATCTGCCCTCTCTCAACGCATTTCTTTAGAAAATTTAGAAAAAGACTCGGGTTTTTTCTCTTTTCCAATGGTAAATATTTATCAGAACATGGAGTGTAAATAAAACTCATGTTAAAATTGAAATGGAGATACTGATGCAAGTTCTTCCTTTCTGAATCAGATAGATTCATATCTGAAAGAGGTTGACAAAAAGTTTTTTCAAAATGGATTTTTTGTCCATCTGTTAGAGGTGTTCCAGAAATACCTGTGATCGAGTCAATAGTTCTATGAACGAATAGCTTTGATCGAATTATAAAATCGTTAGGTATGAATATGTTAGATACCTGCGACTCTATTTGTGAAATAGTAGCTTTCTCAAAAAAAGCATGTTTTTTTTTACCGATACACAAAGAAACTTTTTTGTTCCGAATAAACAATATTTTGCGGCATTGTATAGTCGTAAAACCGGAATTTTTGATACGGACCTTTTCCATATAAAAAGGGAGTTCTTTGTTCCAATCGAAATAGAAGTGATGTGGCTTATTCCGTGGCTTTTCTTTATGAAAATCCGTGTTACCAAAGGACTTCCTACGATTATTTCCAGGATGGAATGAGTCAATCATCCACTTTGGTATCTTAGATATATTAAACAAAAATGGTGCTATTATTCCTCCATTAATCCGACATTTCAATTTTTTGAAAGTATCATCATCATCCAATAAGAAGACTTTCAATTTTTTCAAATGAACGATTTGGATATCTATTGATTCTAACAACGGATTGTAGAGTTGATCATTAGGACCTTTTAATTCAGAAATGTGGGTCTCGGACCTATGAAGGGGGATATTCCCAAAAATAAGAAAGAAAAAGGGAAGTGAGTTAGACACAAAGAGAGACAACTTGGACAAAAAGAAATGACGTGACTTAGACAAATATTTTTTGCCGATAACCTCAAACCAATCAATTGAATATTGATTAATACGTAATCGACCGAACACTACTTGAAAACGACTCCTCTGTTCAGAAAGAAAATGTTCCTGGAAATTTTTGCTCCCATTAAACCGTTTGTATCTATATGCATCAGGCTCCCGATTCATGAATCTCTCGGTTCGAGAAAGAAAAATAAGAGGACTGAATCTTTTCTTTTGGCTCTTTTTCAAATTTGATAAATATTGGTTGATCGTATATTTCCTTAGAGTTCTATAATTCCGAGTATCGTTTCTTATTTGATCCCTTTTAATTCCATATTCAAAGTTGTGATCGGATTGATTCTTTTTAATGAATCGATTCAATAGATTTCTTATGTACCCATAGGTGCTATATTGGATTTTAATCAGATTTCGGGTCAATATATATTTATTTGTATTGATTGCCCCCATTTTGTTGTTGCTAGCAAATACTACTCTTTTTTGTTTTCTATCTTCCAACGAATTCCCGCAAGAGGTCCGAACCCATTTTTGGGGGATCCTTCCATAAAAAAATAAATCATAACAAATAGGAGGTAGAACCAATAACAATTTCTTTTTCGACTTATCTCTGGAGTTGAATACGTTATTTAAGAATGAAATCGTATCGGAACTGGATATAGACAGTTCATCCTTCGGAACCATACCACATCTCCGATCTGATGAAATAGGATGAATTGAAACTCTATTTTGGACATCCGTAATTATCTTTAATATATTAATTTCTTTCAACCGTCCGGAAGGGGCAACAAGATCTTTCTTCAACAATTTCTGATCTCTAGTGGGCTTCTCGGTAGGATTTGAACTCAGATGAAGTTCTGACCATCTGTCAGAGAAAAAAAAGCGAATGGATCTTGTAGGATTATCAAGAAGTTCTTCGATTTCTTTCGGAAGCCGATGAATAATCATCTGCTTCTCGCGTTCCGTGACTAGTTGAGACATTGAGGCAAATCCAGAAAGGCATTTCGAGAATTGATTTGATTCTATCTCTGTTCTTTCTGTTTGAAGAAAGGAAGGATCCCGAAGAATCGATCTTTCTTTTAGTTGTTGAATATTGATTAATGTGTGATATTCTGAATCCGCATTACTAATGAGATCCAAATGATCTCTAAATTGATCGGAAGATCCTTTCAATTGGCTAGAATCTGTTACTTGAACGAACCTAGATCTTAGGAAATCATATTGAATATTTGACAATACATTCCGTACCTTGTTAAAAACCCGATCCTTGTTTACCAACCACACATTATCTTCTAGCCAAATAAAATTATCTCTCGATACGTTCCTCAAAAAATCCGATTCGTACGGATTCTTCCGCCAACTAAGGAAGAGATCTTGGTGGAATTGCCACATATGAAATTGAGCATACTTTGGCAAATAAATAACCCACTTGTTTCTCGCGAAAAGATGGAAAACATGCTCAATATTATTTGATTGAATAGTTGACCCAGCCCCTTGTTCTTTGAATAAACCGAAACCCTCCGCTTCGGTTGGTTTTTTTTCACGAAAAGCAGACATGAAATAACAAATCCAGTGCTTCACTAATTTTTTGAAAAGCTGTCCCGAATTCAAGTTGATTATGTTTCGCCTCCTCGTCAGAGAAAGACGATCAAACAATTCCCAATTATAGTCCTTGCTGATCGGATCATTCCTATCCCTATAATATACAAAGGGAAACCCCGGATATTTTAGATCTTTCTCTTTGAATGAGATCTCAATTCCAGCGACGGTTTCATTAGATATCTTACAACTAGAATCCCTCTTTTTTCCGATTAAGTTACTCGACCGCGGCCAACCTCGGTTAGATTCAGGCATGAGACTGTTTTTAGTTATTGGAAGAAACCAAGTACTAGCACTCTCTTTCGGATCCAGGAAACAACTCGCAGAAATCTTTTTTCCTTTTGGAAAATAGAGAAGCGCAAGAATCCGCCTATTGATATGGGAAGACCCAAACGATTTTTCCAATGTATCATTTCTGAGTCCAATGGAATTCATAGGTATAGGAAGAAGCCCTATCAAATAGAGATTTTTTCTTTCGACCATATTTTTTTGATTGTTAATACGATATAGAAGGACCACTACTACAAAGAGTAGTACATCCTTGATCGTGAAATATCGATTGTTTGGTGAACTCTGTGAATTGCGTAAAAGTAAGATACTCCCAATTCGGGAGTTAAACAGTTTTATAAAACGTTCTTGGTGGAAAAAAATGTGAATGAAAGATCCTCCTGAATTGAATTGGTTCCATAAATCTAAAAAATAGTGAGAAGTTATAATCTTGCCCAATCTATCTCTCAATTCGAAAATCCAAGATTTGAATTGATGACCTTTCATTGATTACTCCTAATCCTAAATTGGATTGATTTATCCGAAAGAGTGCATTTTAATTGGAATTTGATTATTCAACATGTACGAGGATCCCCGCTAAGCATCCATGGCTGAATGGTTAAAGCGCCCAACTCATAATTGGCGAATTCGTAGGTTCAATTCCTACTGGATGCACGCCAATAGGACCCTCCAACAACTCTGGCTCTGTATTAATGGCAGAGCCTCATCCATACATAAGGAATGAATGTGATCTATCCATTTATACTTCATATATATAATAAAGAATAACATATGAACAGTACAAACTAGCACTTTTATTGAGACTCAAACTCATAGGGAAGAAATGCCATTTATGAATGAAATCCAATATGCAGTGTTTACAGACAAAATTATTAGGTTATTGGGGAAAAAGATACTTCTAATGTCGAAATAGAATTAACTAGGACAGAAATAAAGTATTGGGTTGAACTCTTCTTTGGTGGCAAGGTATAGTTATTGACTCCTCCGAAAGGGTAGAAGAAAGGGACTTATTATGGAACATACAATGCATTACAGACGTATGATCACCACGCTTCAATCGGGTTATTCTATTCCACCTCTTAGAAAGAAAAGAACTTAAAAAAAAAAAATACTTAATAGCATGATGATACATTTATACAAAACTTCTACTCCGAGCACACGCAATGGAGCCGTAGACGATCAAGTTAAATCAAATGCGCGAACTAATTTGATCTCTGGACAGCGTCGTTGTGGCAAAGGCCGTAATGCCAGAGGCATTATTACCACAAGGCATAGGGGAGGGGGTCATAAGCGTCTATACCGTAAAATAGATTTTCGACGGAATGAAAAGGATATATATGGTAGAATCGTAACCGTAGAATACGACCCTAATCGAAATGCATACATTTGTCTCATACACTATGGGGATGGTGAAAAAAGATATATTTTACATCCTAGAGGGGCTATAATTGGAGATACCATTGTTTCTGGTACAGAAGTTCCCATAAAAATGGGAAATGCCCTACCTTTAACCGATATGCCTTTAGGCACGGCCATACATAATATAGAAATCACACGTGGAAGGGGTGGACAATTAGCAAGAGCAGCGGGTGCTGTAGCGAAACTTATTGCAAAAGAGGGGAAATCGGCCACATTAAAATTACCGTCTGGGGAGGTCCGTTTGATATCCAAAAACTGCTCAGCAACAGTCGGACAAGTGGGAAATGTTGGGGTGAACCAGAAAATTTTGGGTAGAGCCGGATCTAAGCGTTGGCTAGGTAAGCGTCCTGTAGTAAGAGGAGTCGTTATGAACCCTGTAGACCATCCCCACGGGGGTGGTGAAGGGCGAGCCCCAATTGGTAGAAAAAACCCCACAACCCCTTGGGGTTATCCTGCACTTGGAAAAAGAAGTAGAAAACGGAATAAATATAGTAATAATTTTCTTATTCGTCGACGTAGTAAATAGGAAATAAAATAGAATTAGTTTCTTCGTCTTTACATAAAAATTATAGGAGTAAAATAATTGTGACACGTTCACTAAAAAAAAATCCTTTTGTAGCGAATCATTTATTAAAAAAAATTGATAAGCTTAACACAAAAGCGGAAAAAGAAATAATAGTAACTTGGTCTCGAGCATCTACCATTATACCCACCATGCTTGGACATACAATTGCTATTCATAATGGAAGGGAACACTTGCCTATTTACATAACGGATCGTATGGTAGGTCATAAATTAGGAGAATTTTCGCCGACTCTTAATTTTAGGGGACATGCAAAAAACGATAATAAATCTCGTCGTTAATTTAATTATTAATAAAAAAATATATATATATAAGAAATTAAGGATCCTTTTTTTTAATAGGAGATAACTTTATGAAAAGAAAAAAGAGAAGAGATGATGTATATGCTTTAGGCCAATATATCTCTATGTCGGCTCACAAAGCACGAAGAGTCATTGACCAGATCCGCGGTCGTTCCTACGAGGAAACACTTATGATATTAGAACTCATGCCCTATCGCGCATGTTATCCTATTTTTAAATTGATTTATTCTGCAGCATCAAATGCTAATCACAATAAAGGTTTCAACAAAGGCGATTTAATCCTTTTTAAAGCCGAAGTTAACAAAGGACCCACCAGGAAAAAATTAAAACCTCAAGCCCGAGGACGCAGTTATCTGATAAAAAGGCCTACTTGTCACATAACTATTATATTAAAAGATATAACCTACTATGGCGAGATAGAAGAATATATACGAAGTTTATCTAAAACTAATCAACACAAAGTCTTGCTCAATCCAACATTTGTCGAATACCTGGATTTTTTTTTAAGTAAGTATGATGGGGTAATATGGGACAAAAAATAAATCCGCTTGGTTTCCGACTTGGTACAACTCAAAGTCATTATTCCCTTTGGTTTGCACAACCAAAAAACTATTCTGAAGGTCTACAAGAAGATCACAAAATAAGGGATTATATAACAAATTTTGTACAAAAAAATACAAGAACAGCCTCGGGTGTCGAAGGAATTGGGCGCATAGAAATTCAAAAAAGAATCGATCTCATACAGGTAATAATCTATATGGGATTCCCAAAGTTCTTAATAGAAAATCGACCGCGAGGAATCGAAGACCTAAAAATAAATGTACAAAAAGAATTGAATTGTGTGAACCGAAAACTCAACATTGCTATTTCACGAATTGCAAAACCCTATGGTCACCCTAATATTCTTGCTGAATTTATAGCTGGACAATTAAAGAATAGAGTATCGTTTAGAAAAGCAATGAAAAAAGCTATCGAATTAACCGAACAAGCGGATACAAAAGGAATTCAAATACAAATAGCTGGCCGTATTGACGGAAAAGAAATTGCACGTATCGAATGGATAAGAGAGGGAAGAGTTCCCCTACAAACCATTCGCGCGAAAATTGATTATTGTGCCTATACTGTTCGAACTATTTATGGGATATTGGGTATCAAAATTTGGATATTTATAGACGAGAAATAATAGGATTTGACTTGTCTTTCGATTTCGGTTTAAGAATGGAACAAAAAATAACAACGTTTTTCATTCTTTTTGTTTACATCAAATCAATTCTAATTTTAAATTCCATAAGGTTAAATAAAAATTTGATTCATCTTTTTTTGATAGAATTGCTATGCTTAGTGTGTGACTCGTTGGTTTTTACTATAAATTAATGAACCCATACTATGAAGTATGAACTAATAACCAACTCATCGCATCACATTATCTGGATCCAAAGAAACAGTCAAGATATGCTTTTTAGTCCTATCATTGTAGCAACTGCGTTTTTTGTAGCACAAAAAAACCTAATTTTAAGCAAAACAAAATTCAAAATATATTAAAGGATACGGATAAATGGAAAGGTGAGAGAAAGAAAAAAATGACTATAACTATAAAAGAAATAGAATTCCAATATAATATGTAAGGTCTTTGCAACATCTTATAAACGACAACAATGTAATAAAGCATTAAATTAATAAGGATTCCCGGATAATTATATGCGCGGAATCTGTTCATAGATAAAATGTATGAGCTTCAAACCAATAAAGACTAAGGGGATTGGCTTAAGAACTGATTTAATTAAGAGCTCCGTTGTAAAATTCAGACCTAACCATTAATCAAGAAGCGATGGGAACGAAGAAACCCGTGAATACATAAGATTCAATTTAAAATGAATTCTGATGATTCAGCGGGAAGGATGGCGGAACGAACCAGAAATCTATTCATATATTTTTGATTTTATTTTAAAAAATTATAAACTAACTCTACAATAGAGATTGAAAGAGTCAATATTCGCCCGCGAAAATCTTTTTTTGATCATATAATAATAAATAAATATATAAAAAATTTGAATTAAATGGATACCTAAAAATCTCTCGATTTAATAGATTATTCCGTATATATCTTAATTATATCTCTTCTAAATTTGAAATTGAGCATTCGCGAGGAGCCGGATGAGAAGAAACTCTCACGTCCAGTTCTGTAGTAGAGATGGAATTACGTAAATAACCATCAACTATAACCCCAAAAGAACCAGATTCCGTAAGCAACATAGAGGAAGATTAAAAGGAATATCTTATCGAGGAAATCGTATTTGTTTTGGAAGATATGCTCTTCAGGCACTTGAACCCGCTTGGATTACGTCTAGACAAATAGAAGCGGGGCGGCGAGCAATGACACGAAATGCACGTCGCGGCGGAAAAATATGGGTCCGTATTTTTCCAGACAAACCGGTTACAGTAAGGCCTGCGGAAACTCGGATGGGTTCGGGAAAAGGATCTCCCGAATATTGGGTAGCTGTTGTCAAACCGGGTCGAATACTTTATGAAATAAGTGGGATAGCAGAAAATATAGCCCGAAGGGCTATCTCAATAGCGGCATCTAAAATGCCTATACGAACTCAATTCATTATTTCAGGATAAGGGCGTAAAACCAAAGGAAATATCTTTTTTTGACGAACAATATTTCTTTTTCTTTTTAGTCCTTTGCATTTCTTTTTACATTGAAAAAAAAAAAGATAAAAAAAAAATATGATTCAACCTCAGACCTATTTGACTGTGGCAGACAACAGCGGAGCTAAAAAATTGATGTGTATTCGAATCATAGGAGCTAGCAATCGTCGATATGCTCGTATTGGCGATATTATTGTTGCTGTGATCAAAGAAGCAATACCAAATTCGCCCTTAGAAAGATCAGAAGTAATAAGAGCGGTAATTGTACGTACCTGTAAAGAACTCAAACGCGACAATGGTATGATAATAAGATATGATGACAACGCTGCAGTTATCATTGATCAAGAAGGAAATCCAAAAGGAACTCGAGTTTTTGGTGCGATTGCCCGGGAATTGAGACAAAACTTTACTAAAATAGTTTCATTAGCTCCTGAAGTATTATAAGAAAGAATAATAAATAAGATATTTGAATGAGATAGTAGACTGTATATCACGCATATACCTTTCGTTTTCAAATTTTTAATTTTTAAAAAATTCCTAACATAAAAAAACTAAAAAAAAAATATATGTTGATTATATCAAAATTGGGAGACACCGCTGATTTTAGTTCATCATGGGTAGGGACACTATTGCTGATATAATAACCTCGATACGAAATGCTGACATGAATAGAAAAGGAACAGTTCGAATAGCATCGACTAACATCACTGAAAACATTGTTAAAATACTTTTACGAGAAGGCTTTATCGAAAACGCGAGAAAACACCAAGAAGGAAACAAACATTTTTTGGTTTTAACTCTGCGACATAGAAGAAATAGGAAAGGACTATATAGAAATACTTTCTATTTAAAAAGAGTCAGTCGACCCGGTCTACGAATCTATTCGAACTTTCAGGGAATTCCTAGACTTTTAGGAGGAATGGGAATTGTAATTCTTTCTACCTCTCGCGGTATAATGACAGATCGCGAGGCTCGACGAGAAGGAATTGGTGGCGAAATTTTATGTTATATATGGTAATCTCTCGAATATCTTGAATTAGATCGAAAATGTCCTATAAAATTGTAAAAAAAAAAAAGACAAAAGACAAGTTATCCACTATATTCCGATCTATTAGTTGATGCTTTTTGCCTGGAATGAAAGAGCACAAAAAGATTCATATTAATGAATCAACCCTAATTGATATATTTGATATATTTGATATATTCTGGGTTCGTTTAGATAACGATACTACGAAGTTCTATACAGATCCTACCAAGGGGGCTGAACCAGAGGTCAGAGATATAATTTATAGACTCCGCACTAAGGATTCAAACGATTAAGTCGTTTTTCAACTTCAACACTCCTTCTCAGGAGAATATAATTCAAGATTAAAAATATCAAGAAACTTATTTTCTTCCAAGAACTAGCTTCAGAATTTTAAGTAAGGAACGACAAATATGAAAATAAGGGCTTCTGTTCGTAAAATTTGTGAAAAATGTCGGCTGATCCGCAGACGAGGACGAATTATAGTAATTTGTTCTAACCCAAAACATAAACAACGACAAGGATAACCATTCGAATCTACTAAAAATACTACAGGGGCACTCTCTAAAAGATTTGAGTAATATAAAAAAATTTGTTTTGACATGAAATGGATATATCCATATATCTCTGACTCATATTTATGAAATGATAAAATATGGCAAAACCTATACCAAAAATCGGTTCACGTAGAAATGGACGTATTAGTTCGCGTAAAAGTGCACGTAAAATACCAAAAGGCATTATTCATGTTCAAGCCAGTTTCAACAATACCATTGTGACTGTTACAGATGTACGAGGTCGGGTTGTTTCTTGGGCTTCCGCCGGTACTTGTGGATTCCGAGGTACAAAAAGAGGAACACCGTTTGCAGCTCAAACTGC